ACTGACCCCGAATCGGATTGTTTGGGATTCAGAAGTGAAAGAAATCATTTTATCGACTAATAGTGGACAAATAGGCGTATTACCAAATCACGCGCCTATTGCGACAGCTGTAGATATAGGTATTTTAAGAATCCGCTTTAACGACCAATGGGTAACGATGGCTCTGATGGGTGGTTTTGCTAGAATAGGGAATAATGAGATCACTATTTTAGTAAATGATGCGGAGAAGAGTAGTGACATTGAGCCCCAAGAAGCCCAGCAAACTCTTGAAATAGCGGAAGCTAATTTGAGGAAAGCTGAAAGCAAGAGACAAACAATTGAGGCAAATCTAGCTCTCAGACGAGCTAGGACACGAGTAGAGGTTATCAATGCGATTTGATAACTAGTTGGTGCGCCCGAATAGAATAATCCAAAGAATTTCTGTTTATACACCCTATTTTTATTCTGCCAATTGAATCCAATTAAATTCAATCAATTGGAATCAGATGCTGATGGAAGGAAAAAGGTTGAAGTTTCAATTCGAAAATCAAATCGAATAGGATAGAAAAGATACAAAATCAATAAACGAAGGTGAGTAGAAAAACTTATTAGATACCACAGCCAATGGTATCTAATAATTTCTACCTACTATTGGATTTGAACCAATGACTCCCGCCGTATGAAAGCAATACTCTAACCACTGAGTTAAGTAGGTCATTTATCATTATACCAAAAAATAAAAAGAGATCCATCACATCCCATCGATGGAGTATAAATCCAATAGGACTTCTAAGCAATACCAATCCAAAAGATCAAAGAGATATGGTGTGGGATCATGGAATATTCATCTTGACAAGAAATTATCTACATAATATGATAAAATAGGTCTCACAAGTACAAGGGCTATAGCTCAGTTAGGTAGAGCACCTCGTTTACACGTGCGCCAATGTTTTTCAGGGGAGTCCATCATGCAATCAAAGGAATTGATCTTTTTGAGAAATCAATGTCTGACTCTGTGGCTTGTAGGGAACAAAACAAGAGAACAATAGCCTGACAAATGGCTCGGCCCGATTCGGGTGCCCTTTTAGGAACCAAATCAAATCCGGCATCAATTTGAGATTTGAGATATTGATAAGGTGAATACCTAGTCTATTCAATGCTAGGCATAATGAGTATAAGGATCTCAAAAATTCTCTTTTCGTTCTATGAATCTTAAGGCGTATGAAGTTTCATATGTGATTCTTTAATCAGGATGATAGAGACTCCTTTTAGTTTAGGTTGATCTAGGCCATAAGCAGACCTACGTCAAGATAACCCTTCTTTGAAACACTTTGGGAGTGCTCCTATATCCGAATCCAAATAATGAATTAGAGCACATGGAGCCATTTCCTTATTTTTCTGTCAAGAAAAAATATGGTAGACTAACTGATATTTCTATCAGTTAATGAAAGAGCCCAATGCAAAAAAAAAATGCATGTTGGGTCTTTGAAAGAGTTCGAATCATTTTGATAAGAATTAGTTCGATCTGTTTTACCGAGAAGGTCTACGGTTCGAGTCCGTATAGCCCTATACTAATCTCAAATAATAATAATAAACATAATTCATAAACATAAAATATTCTATATATAGAATAGAATCAAAACAGATTGAATTTCGAAGATTCAAAATTCGAAACAAAAATTCGAATTTTCTTTTGAATTCCTTTGATTTAGACAAGTCCGAAGCGAGGTGAACGCAAAAGGGTTTTGTTTGTTTTGTTTGTATAAGAGATTTATACTATATTGAAATAAAATCGAAGGAAGTGTAATGAAAATAGGATTCCAATCGAGAAATCTTAAAACGAAACATCACAACAAACAAACGAAACTATGCGGTTCGATCAAAATGAATTGTTGTTTTGATTAACCAATTATCGATGACTTGACAATGAATTCCAATTTGAATCAACAAATTTGGTCTATTTTCCACATTCATAGGAGTTCGGCTATGTTTCTGCTTTACAAATATGATATTTTCTGGGCATTTCTAATAATATCAAGCGTTATTCCTATTTTGGCATTTCTAATTTCCGCAGTTTTAGCCCCGATTAACAAAGGGCCAGAGAAACTTTCTAGTTATGAATCGGGTATAGAACCAATGGGCGATGCTTGGTTACAATTTCGAATCCGGTATTATATGTTTGCTCTAGTTTTTGTTGTTTTTGATGTTGAAACCGTTTTTCTTTATCCATGGGCAATGAGTTTTGATGTATTGGGGGTATCCGTATTTATAGAAGCTTTCATTTTCATGCTTATCCTAATTGTTGGTTCAGTTTATGCGTGGCGAAAAGGAGCATTAGAGTGGTCTTAGTTTCTGAATATTCAGACAATAACAAAAAAGTAAAAGTAAAAAAAAAACATTGAGAGAATTATGAATTCCATTGAATTTTCCTTACTTGATCGAACAACCCCAAATTCATTTATTTCAACTACATCAAATGATCTTTCCAATTGGTCAAGACTCTCCAGTTTATGGCCGCTTC